GTCAAAGGGATTGGATTGGTGACTTACCCATTCAGTGACTTTGGCACTGGACGTTCCAAAAACGGGTACTATCGGATCGGGTGAATTAGAGAATAGACAGAGGTCCGTTGGCATTTCAGCCTTTCTTCTCCTTTCAGGGCCTATCCGAAAGAGAATCCAGTACCTCTTGGTCCTGAATATCAGAATAGGACGAACGAACCGGCCTCCGCGGATATCTTTGCTTCGGAACAAAACCCTGCAATCAAATAGATTGTCCCAAGGGCGCCATATTCTAGGAGCCCAAGTTATGCTATTGAAAATTCGTTCCTCTAGCAGTTCCGGTTTGACCATTCCGTTCCCTTTTTCAAACTCCACTTCTTTTCATATAGCAATCCCTGATCAAAGAGAGAACAATATCCATTTCAAAACATTTCTAACGGATTCCTTGGTTCGGACCGACGAAGTAATGGCACTCGATTATTATCAACCTGACTGCAATCTTTTTCTGTCGGTAAGGATTGCACCAGAGCACCTTCTACTTCTAATAGGCCATGAACTATAGATAGAGAAGAATCATTCTGAGCGAGTCCATAAGAAGCGACCCACTTTTTTTCATCGGTTCCGGGGGAAGACCAAAGATCTTGCGCGACCGGTCCGCCATAAAAACTCAAAAGAGAAAGAAGTCTCGTTAATCTCTTCATGCTCGTTCCAAGTTCGAAGTACCCTTTGGCCAAAGAAAAACCCGCTTCCTGACACGATTGCCTCTTTATCTTTATATAGATAGATTCTATGGGGTTATTACTTAGAAGTCTATTTTGTACAAGAGCCCCTCCTATCTGATAGAAAAGGGTCCCATGATCCCGAGCCGGTCTTACCTTGGCTCGCAAACCCCAAGTTTGTCTATGAAGAGCCAATCTAATTGTATTAGTTTCTATAATGGATTTCTTATGTGGAATACTAATGGATAGGGCCTCGTTGCTAAGTGCTACAAGATCTAGTGCACTGGAACTCGTGGTTATGGACCCGAATCCTTTAGTATGGAACATTGTCTTTTCCAAGTAAAAACCCCTAGTATATGAAAGAATGAAAAGGTGCTTTCGTTCTTGTGGAATAAGAAGCCCTCGTACCTTAATGAAAGGAAAATAGGAATTTTTCGTTAGGTATTTGACCAAATAGGATCGTCCAGTTCCTATAGAACCTATCACTAAAATACCCGATAGGGCTAAGCGGAACGAAAAGGGTTTTCCATGAGATGGTAAATGAAAACGATTAGCCCCACACGAGGTTTGGGAATAAGTGATTGTCTGATAATGAGCAAGGAATATACGTCTTTCTGCTAAAGAGGATCTATTAAACTCATAATTCATTAGATCCTTGTTATCAATGTCAACTAGGTATCATAAGTAAATGGATCCCGGTTGTTCAATCCTTTGATAACCAAGGTCATTCTTTGCTAAAGAGAAATGATCACTATGAGTCAGACTCAATAGAATTGGATCCATTCCAAATAGCGAGAATTAGGATTCTTGATCCCTCTCAATCTCTCTTTCAATTCGAGGATCCAGAGAGGTGTTTTCATAGTCATCTCCGAATATTTGCCATCTCCGAATATTTTCGATTTCATTTTTCTATGATATGTCTTTCTATATGAAAATTGGTTATTTACGATGTACGATGATCCCTGTTAAGCATCCATGGCTGAATGGTTAAAGCGCCCAACTCATAATTGGTAAATTTGCGGGTTCAATTCCTGCTGGATGCACGCGAACGGGAACGTTCCATAAGTCTATTGGAACTGGCTCTCTATCCATGGAATCTCATCCATCATCCATACATAACGAATTGGTATGGTATATTCATACCATAACATAAGAACAATAAGAACTCGAATTCTTATCGATACTGGAACTCAGAGCATAGGAGGGAAAGTCGATTTATGGATGGAATCAAATACGCAGTATTTACAGAAAAAAGTCTTCGTTTATTGGGAAAGAATCAATATACTTTTAATGTCGAATCGGGATTCACTAAGACAGAAATAAAGCATTGGGTCGAACTCTTCTTTGGTGTTAAGGTAGTAGCTGTGAATAGCCATCGACTACCCGGAAAGGGTAGAAGAATGGGACCTATTCTGGGACATACAATGCATTACAGACGTATGATCATTACCCTTCAACCGGGTTATTCTATTCCACTTCTAGATAGAGAAAAAAACTAAAGGAGAATACTTAATAATACGGCGAAACATTTATACAAAACACCTATCCCGAGCACACGCAAGGGAACCGTAGACAGGCAAGTGAAATCCAATCCACGAAATAATTTGATCCATGGACGGCACCGTTGTGGTAAAGGTCGTAATTCCAGAGGAATCATTACCGCAAGGCATAGAGGGGGAGGTCATAAGCGCCTATACCGTAAAATCGATTTTCGACGGAATCAAAAAGACATATCTGGTAGAATCGTAACCATAGAATACGACCCTAATCGAAATGCATACATTTGTCTCATACACTATGGGGATGGTGAGAAGAGATATATTTTACATCCCAGAGGGGCTATAATTGGAGATACTATTGTTTCTGGTACAAAAGTTCCTATATCAATGGGAAATGCCCTACCTTTGAGTGCGGTTTGAACTATTGATTTACGTAATTGGAAGTAACCAATTAGGTTTACGACGAAACCTAGAAATCGATCACTGATCCAATTTGACTACCTCTACGGGATAGACCTCAACAGAAAACTGTTGAGTAACGGCAGCAAGTGATTGAGTTCAGTAGTTCCTCATAGAAAATTATTGACTCTAGAGATATGGTAATATGGAGAAGACAAAATTGTTTGAAGCACGCACAGAACCGGAAGCGCCCCTTGTTTCAAAGAGAGGAGGACGGGTTATTCACATTTAATTTGATGGTCAGAGGCGAATTGAAAGCTAAGCAGTGGTAATTAAGACCCCCCGGGGAAAATAGGGATGTCTCCTACGTTACCCATAATATGTGGAAGTATCGACGTAATTTCATAGAGTCATTCGATCTGAATGCTACATGAAGAACATAAGCCAGATGACGGAACGCGGAGACCTAGGATGTAGAAGATCATAACATGAGCGATTCGGCAGATTTGGATTCCTTTCCTATATATCCACTCATGTGGTACTTCATCATACGATTCATATAAGATCCATCTGTCTAGAGATCGTCATATACATCTAGAAAGCTGTATGCTTTGGAAGAAGCTTGTACAGTTTGGGAAGGGGTTTTTTGAGAGAAAAGAAGAATCTACTTCAACCGATATGCCCTTAGGCACGGCCATACATAACATAGAAATCACACGTGGAAGGGGTGGGCAATTAGCTAGAGCAGCAGGTGCTGTAGCGAAACTGATTGCAAAAGAGGGTAAATCGGCCACTTTAAGATTACCATCTGGGGAGGTCCGTTTGGTATCCCAAAATTGCTTAGCAACAGTCGGACAAGTGGGTAATGTTGGGGTGAACCAAAAAAGTTTGGGTAGAGCCGGATCTAAGTGTTGGCTAGGTAAACGCCCCGTAGTAAGAGGGGTAGTTATGAACCCTGTGGACCACCCCCATGGGGGCGGTGAAGGGAAAGCCCCCATTGGTAGAAAAAAACCCACAACCCCTTGGGGTTATCCTGCGCTTGGAAGAAGAACTAGGAAAAGGAAAAAATATAGTGATAGTTTTATTCTTCGTCGCCGTAAGTAAATACGTAACTAGGAATATGGAAAATTGCATTTTTGGAATTTGCAATAATGCGATGGGCGAACGACGGGAATTGAACCCGCGCATGGTGGATTCACAATCCACTGCCTTGATCCACTTGGCTACATCCGCCCCTTATCCAGCTAAAGGATTTTTCTCTTTTTTCCATTCATCATTATTCTATTTATTCTGACCTCCATACTTCGATCGAGATATTGGACATAGAATGCCACTCTTTAAAATGGAAAAAAGGAGTAATCAGCTGTGACACGAAAAAAAACGAATCCTTTTGTAGCTCATCATTTATTGGCAAAAATCGAAAAGGTCAATATGAAGGAGGAGAAAGAAACAATAGTAACGTGGTCCCGGGCATCTAGCATTCTACCCGCAATGGTTGGCCATACAATCGCGATTCATAATGGAAAGGAACATATACCTATTTACATAACAAATCCTATGGTAGGTCGCAAATTGGGGGAATTCGTGCCTACTCGGCATTTCACGAGTTATGAAAGTGCAAGAAAAGATACTAAATCTCGTCGTTAACTGAATTCAGAATAGAAAGATTCAAAATAAAAAAAAACAAAGGTAGGCGGGGAATAACCCGGGGAATAACCTTATTTATGACAAGTTTCAAACTGGTAAAGTATACCCCTAGGATAAAGAAGAAGAAGAGTGGGCTAAGGAAACTCGCAAGGAAAGTTCCAACCGATCGTCTACTTAAGTTCGAACGGGTTTTCAAAGCACAAAAACGCATCCATATGTCTGTTTTCAAAGCACAAAGAGTTCTTGATGAGATTCGCTGGCGTTACTACGAGGAAACTGTTATGATACTGAACCTCATGCCTTATCGAGCATCTTATCCCATCCTAAAGTTGGTTTATTCGGCAGCAGCAAATGCTACTCATTATAGGGATTTCGACAAAGCAAATTTATTCATCACTAAAGCCGAAGTCAGTAGGAGTACTATCATGAAAAAATTAAGACCTCGAGCTCGAGGACGTAGTTGTCCCATAAAAAAAACCATGTGTCATATAACAATTGTACTAAATATAGTAAAGAAATCTAAATAATCTTTAGATCCATCTTAGATTTCGATTCCCAGTAAAAAAAAAATAGAATAGAAAAATATGGGACAAAAAATAAATCCACTCGGTTTCAGACTTGGTACAACCCAAAATCACCATTCCTTTTGGTTCGCACAACCAAAAAATTATTCTGAAGGTCTACAGGAAGATAAAAAAATACGGAATTGTATCAAGAACTATATACAAAAGAATAGGAAAAAAGGCTCGAATAGAAAAATAGAATCAGACTCAAGTTCCGAAGTAATTACACATAATAGAAAAATGGACTCAGGCTCAAGTTCTGAAGTAATTACACGTATAGAAATTCAAAAAGAAATCGATACGATCCACGTCATAATCCATATTGGATTCCCCAATTTATTAAAGAAAAAAGGAGCAATCGAAGAATTAGAGAAAGATCTACAAAAGGAAGTTAATTCTGTAAACCAGAGACTTAATATTGCTATTGAAAAAGTTAAAGAACCTTATAGACAACCTAACATTCTTGCAGAATATATAGCTTTCCAATTAAAAAATAGAGTTTCATTCCGAAAGGCAATGAAAAAAGCCATTGAATTAACTAAAAAAGCAGATATAAGGGGGGTAAAAGTAAAAATTGCAGGTCGTCTCGCAGGGAAAGAAATTGCACGTGCCGAATGCATCAAAAAGGGTAGACTTCCCCTCCAAACAATTCGCGCTAAAATTGATTATTGCTGCTATCCAATTCGAACTATCTATGGAGTATTAGGTGTAAAAATTTGGATATTCGTAGACGAAGAATAACTAGCCTTGTCTTCCCATTCTGTTCAGTGATAGAATAAAAAATGACAAGAGCCTTATTTTTCCTGAAATCCCTGAAAAAAAAGAAGAAATTCTACCTCTTTCTATAAGATTTAATGAAAATTGATAAATCTTTTAATATAATTGCTATGCTTAGTGTGTGACTCGTTAGTTTTTTCTTTAGAGTCAAAAATGGAGATTCAAAAAAAATTGACTGAACCCTACTATAAATAGAAAAAGAAAAAACTTAGTAATTATAGAAAATTAACTAATAACCAACCTATTGCTTCGTATTGTCGAGATCCTAACTAAGAAACAGTCACTATATGAATAAATACATCTATCATAAATGAGTAGATCTATCATATAGTTGTAGCAACTGCAATTTTTTCTCTAAAAAAGAAAACGGATTCTAGGTTGTGAAGCAAAACTAAAGGGATGTGGATAAAAGGAGGGATGATAGAAAGAAGGAAGAAGAATAAGAAAGATATAGGATTCCAATATGTATGGTCTATGAGTTACATCATAAAAGGCAATGTGATAAAGCATCAATATAATAAAAATAACAGAGAATTCGAAATCGTAACTTGAAACAAAAAATAGAAATTTTAAGCAATAATAAAATAAAGAGCGGCCCGGGTTAATAAAACTGAGAAAATTGACTCGGAAAGAAATTTTTGGAAAGCTCCATTGTGGGATTCAGACCTAACCATTAAAGGAGAAGTAGTGGGAACGACAGAACCTATGACTGCATAGGATTTTATTGAAAAGAATCCTAAGACTTCATTGGGTGGGATGGCGGAACAAACCAAAAAAATTGCCTTATTTGGTAAGGTTATAAATTAACAAATAAGACAGGAAAGAGTAAATATTCGCCCGCGAAATCTTTATTGAATTAGAATACTTTCCCGCGATTCAATAAGAGTCGAAATAAGGAGATTTTTTTTTAAGAAAGATTACATTATCTATAAATATAGAATATAGATAAATAGACACACACATCTAGATATATTCTAGATCTTCTTTCTTGACTATATATTTTTCTATTTTAACAAATTCAATATTCAATATTAAAAAAACCCTAACTTTTTCTATTATCTATTAATGTGCATCTATCCATAATATTCCAAAATATTATGGAATTAGAGAAATTTGCACGCTTTCTCATTTCATTCGCGAGGAGCTGGATGAGAAGAAACTCTCATGTCCAGTTTTGCAGTAGAGATGGAACTAAGAAAGAACCATCGACTATAACCCCAAAAGAACCAGATTTCGTAAACAACATAGAGGAAGAATGAAGGGAAAATCCTGCCGAGGCAATCGTATTTGTTTTGGTAGATATGCTCTGCAAGCACTTGAACCCGCTTGGATCACGTCGAGACAGATAGAAGCAGGACGAAGAGCAATGACACGATATGCACGTCGTGGTGGAAAAATATGGGTACGTATATTTCCCGACAAACCGGTTACACTAAGACCCACGGAAACACGTATGGGCTCAGGAAAGGGATCCCCCGAATATTGGGTAGCCGTTGTTAAACCAGGTCGAATACTTTATGAAATGGGCGGAGTATCTGAAACTGTAGCTAGAGCAGCTATCTCCATAGCTGCCAGTAAAATGCCCATACGAAGTCAATTTCTTCGATTAGAGATATAGCATCCCAAAAAAGGAGTATTGAAGATAAAAAAAACCTGGTTTTTTTTTCTGGAAAGACAATATTTCTTTCATCCTTTTGCATAGAAATAACAAATTGAAATCAAAATAATATGATTCAACCTCAGACCCTTTTAAATGTAGCAGATAACAGTGGAGCTCGAAAATTGATGTGTATTCGAGTCATAGGAGCTGCTAGTAATCAGCGATATGCTCGTATTGGTGATGTTATTGTTGCTGTAATCAAAGACGCAGTGCCCCAAATGCCTCTAGAAAGATCCGAAGTAATTCGAGCTGTAATTGTACGTACATGTAAAGAGTTCAAATGCGAAGACGGTATAATAATACGCTATGATGACAATGCAGCGGTTATCATTGATCAAAAAGGAAATCCAAAAGGAACTCGAGTTTTTGGCGCGATCGCCGAGGAATTGAGAGAATTGAATTTTACTAAAATAGTTTCATTAGCTCCTGAAGTATTATAAATACTAGTAGGCGAGATATAGATCAAAGAAAAAATTAGTAGATTATGTCTCACGTATATGCTTTAAAATCCAAAAGTAAAAGAAAAAAAAAGAAAACATGTTGATTATAGAAAAATTAGGAGGAACCTAGAATTAGAGTCTTATGGGCAAGGACACTATTGCTGATTTACTAACCTCTATAAGAAACGCGGACATGAATAAAAAAGGAACAGTTCGAGTAGTATCTACAAATATTACCGAAAACATTGTTAAAATACTTCTACGAGAGGGTTTTATTGAAAGTGTTCGGAAACATCAGGAAAGTAACAGATATTTCTTGGTTTCAACTTTGCGACATCAAAAGAGAAAGACTAGAAAAGGAATATATAGAACTAGAACCTTTTTAAAGCGTATCAGCCGACCCGGCTTACGAATTTATGCCAACTATCAAGGAATTCCTAAAGTTTTGGGCGGAATGGGAATTGCTATTCTTTCTACTTCTCGAGGTATAATGACAGATCGAGAAGCTCGACTAAACAGAATTGGGGGAGAAGTCTTATGTTATATATGGTAATCGCCCCTCCTATAGTACTCGAATTCTATCTCGAACTTCCTATTTTTCAAATAAAAATACAACGTTTTTTTTTATTTGAAAATCAAAATAGAAAAATAGGAGAAAAAAAATATGACAGAAAAAAAAAATAGCAGAGAAAAAAAAAACCCGAGAGAAGCAAAAGTCACTTTCGAAGGTTTAGTTACGGAAGCCCTACCCAACGGAATGTTCCGCGTTCGCCTAGAGAATGACACCATCATCCTGGGCTATATTTCAGGAAAGATCCGGTCTAGTTCTATACGAATACTGATGGGGGATAGGGTCAAAATTGAAGTAAGTCGTTATGATTCAAGCAAAGGACGTATAATTTATAGACTTCCCCATAAGGATTCGAAGCGTACCGAAGACTCGAAGGATACCGAAGATTTGAAGGATACCAAAGATTCAAAGGATTAGGTTTTTCTTTTTTCTAGGGTAATAAATTCAAAGTTCCAAAATTCAAGCGAAGAGACTTATTTTTTCCCAAAGATTAGATTCATAGTTTAAGAAAGGAATAAGGAAATATGAAAATAAGAGCTTCCGTTCGTAAAATTTGTACAAAATGTCGACTGATTCGTAGGCGTGGACGAATTAGAGTCATTTGTTCCAATCCGAAGCATAAACAAAGGCAGGGGTAATCTTTCGAAAAAGAACTTTACTTTCTAAAAAGTAAAAAAAGTACCCGCGGAAACGTCCAAATTCCAAATAAAATAATTAATAATTAAAGTAAAGGATATATTTTACCCTGAAACGGATATCTTTGTATCTTTTTTTCTTTTTGTTATTTCTAACTCATATTTATGAGATAATAAAATATGACAAAAGCTATACCAAAAATTGGTTCACGTAGGAGAGTGCGTATTGGTTTGCGTAGGAATGCGCGTTTTAGTTTACGGAAAAGTGCACGTAGAATAACAAAAGGAGTTATTCATGTTCAAGCTAGTTTCAACAATACCATTATAACTGTTACAGACCCGCAAGGTCGGGTGGTTTTCTGGTCCTCCGCGGGTACTTGTGGATTCAAAAGCTCAAGAAAAGCATCACCCTATGCTGGTCAAAGAACAGCAGTAGATGCTATTCGTACAGTGGGTTTGCAACGAGCAGAAGTTATGGTAAAGGGTGCTGGTAGTGGAAGAGATGCCGCATTACGAGCCATTGCTAAAAGTGGTGTACGATTAAGTTGTATACGCGATGTAACACCTATGCCGCATAATGGATGTCGACCTCCTAAAAAAAGACGTCTGTAAAAGAATTAAAACGCTTTCAAGAGAAATAAACGATTCAATGATCAAATAATAATACTAGTCTATTATGGTTCGAGAGGAGGTAGCAGGATCCACTCAAACACTACAGTGGAAGTGTGTTGAATCAAGAGTAGATAGTAAGCGTCTTTATTATGGTCGTTTCATTTTGTCCCCGCTTAGAAAAGGTCAAGCGGATACCGTCGGTATTGCCTTGCGAAGAGCTTTACTTGGAGAAATAGAAGGAACATGTATCACACGTGCAAAATTTGGGAGCGTGCCACACGAATATTCTACAATAGCTGGTATTGAAGAATCCGTACAAGAAATTTTACTAAATTTGAAAGAAATTGTATTGAGAAGTAATCTCTATGGAGTTAGAGACGCATCAATTTGCGTCAAAGGTCCTAGATACATAACTGCTCAAGATATCATCTTACCACCTTCCGTAGAGATCGTTGATACGGCACAACCTATAGCTAACTTGACAGAGCCCATTGATTTCTGTATTGAGTTACAGATCAAGAGAGATCGCGGATATCACACGGAACTCAGAAAGAACTCTCAAGATGGAAGTTATCCCATAGATGCTGTATCCATGCCTGTTCGAAATGTGAATTATAGTATTTTTTCTTGTGGGAATGGAAATGAAAAACACGAGATACTTTTTCTAGAAATATGGACGAATGGAAGTTTAACCCCTAAGGAAGCGCTTTATGAGGCTTCTCGTAATTTGATTGATTTATTTCTTCCTTTTCTACACGCGGAGGAAGAGGGCACTAGTTTCGAAGAAAATAAAAACAGGTTTACTCCACCCCTTTTAACCTTTCAAAAAAGATTAACTAATCTAAAGAAAAACAAAAAAGGAATTCCATTGAATTGTATTTTTATTGATCAATTAGAATTGCCTTCTAGAACGTATAATTGTCTCAAAAGGGCCAATATACATACACTATTGGACCTTTTGAGTAAGACTGAAGAAGATCTTATGAGAATTGACAGTTTTCGTATGGAAGATGGAAAACAGATATGGGACACTCTAGAGAAGCATCTCCCAATCGATTTACCTAAGAATAAGTTCTCGTTTTAAATCCATTGCAATTTTTTCCTCTTCTTCTTTTTCGAGTTAGAATAAAAAGAAAAAAGAAAACAATTTTGCATCTTTGGCACAATCTATATTTTCGCGAAATGGATCATAATAAAATGGATTTTAGGTATCTAGGGAAGATTCACTTGGAAGTAACTATTTCCTAGATACCTATGCACGGTACTTCACGGTTGAATGAATCAACCTGAAAAATCCCTAAAAAAGACCTAAAGTTAAGGATTTTTCAATGGGTAATGTTGCTCCAATACCTAACCAAAGAGCTACTGCAGTACCGATTAAAAAAACGGTCGTAGCTACTGGGCGACGAAATGGATTTTGGAATTTATTGACATTCTCTAGAAAGGGTACTGTCAATAAGCCCGTTGGCACAGAAACCATTAAGAGAACGCCCAATAACTTATTGGGTACTGTACGGAGTATTTGAAAGACGGGAAAGAAGTACCACTCGGGTAATATTTCCAGAGGAGTTGCAAACGGATCCGCCGGTTCACCAATCATTGACGGCTCGAGAACCGCTAAACCTACATTACATGCAATAGTACCTAGAATTACTACTGGAAAAATATATAAAAGATCGTTGGGCCAGGCGGGTTCCCCGTAATAATTATGTCCCATCCCTTTAGCTAATTTTGCTCTTAATACAGGATCATTTAAGTCAGGTTTCTTTGTTATTGGGATAGGTGAATTCTTTAGGATCCATCCCCCAAAGGAACCGGACATGAGAATTTTTCATCATCCGGCTCGAGCAAGAATGAAAGAAAAAAGACCGTGGAAGATCCATAATAGAATAAGGTATATAATGACTCAATGACTCTAGGTAAGAAAAGCTTTATCAGATTCTCTTTTCCGAAGTTGCACCTACAACTACTTATTTTATTGAAAAGAATCTTATTCTTATGGGTAAATGCTCAATATCCAAGTTGGCTTGCAAATTTGATCATGATCAATTGCTTTGTGGATTGTCTCATGTCTCTTGATTAGTTGGTGTTTATCCCCTCAATATCGCAAGTTTCTTACGTCCAAACAAAGTATTTACTTGTTACTAATAAAAAATCAAAAAGTCTAGCCTACGTTCTTCTTTAGATACCTTCTTTTACTCCGATAGTATTGCGGATCGCAATCGATGCAAAGAAAATGAATGCATTTCCATACTATAATAAAAAAAGTAAGTGTAATAAATAGAGAATTGGATCATGTCACATGACTTATTCTATTTCTACTCTATGGGATCTTACGGAGCCTGTTCATGGATGACATGGTTGGGGTATGATCATAGAAAATATTCTCCTCAAGTGAACCAGCCTATCCTTCCTAGATAGGGGACTTACGTGTTGATTGGATGCGGAGACACCTTTGGTTGTGAATTCTAATGTGGCAGATCCAATTCTTTATCTGCATGGCCAAATCAATAATTCAAGTCACACACTCCCATAATCCGCCTTATTTTCTTTCATAAAATGAACTTCAACTATTTGTATCAAAATACTTCGGAGTTGAAGAAAAGTATCCAAATGACATGTCTTATTTTACAATAACCCATGTTTGTAGCAATGAAATACCACAACCTACCCGATATGATATATGAAAATTAGAATTATCTTTCTCTATGATATGGCTTCCCTATAAAGGACCCGAAATACCTTGCTTACGTATCATTGGAAAGTGCATTAACATAAATACGGCAGTAAGCAGAGGCAGTACAAAGGTATGTAAACTATAAAAACGAGTCAAAGTGGATTGGCCCACACTAGCACTTCCACGTAATAACTCCACTAAAGGCGATCCTATTACCGGAATCGCTTCAGGTACACCTGTCACAATTTTGACTGCCCAATAACCAATTTGATCCCAAGGCAAAGAATAACCAGTTACACCAAACGATGCAGTCAATACACCCAAAACCACACCTGTCACCCAAGTTAATTCGCGGGGTTTTTTAAATCCACCTGTGAGATACACACGAAATACGTGCAGGATCATCATTAGAACCATCATACTTGCTGACCATCGATGAACTGATCGGATTAACCAACCAAAGTTGGCCTCGGTCATTATGTATTGAACCGAGGAAAAAGCCTCTGTAACGGTTGGGCGGTAGTAAAAAGTCATAGCAAAACCGGTAGCGACTTGTACTAGAAAACAAGTAAGTGTAATTCCCCCTAAACAATAAAATATGTTGACATGAGGAGGAACATATTTACTAGTTATATCATCCGCAATTGCCTGAATCTCAAGACGTTCCTCAAACCAATCATATACTTTATTGAGATAGGTAACTAACCCGAGTCCCCCTCCGAGAACCGTATATGAAAATTTCATCTCGTACGGCTCAAGCAGAAACACACAAATTTTCAACGGATATTAGAAAAAAAAAAGGTTCAAAACTTCATCAGCCACTGGATTGGGTCGATTTGCCTTGAAGATATGAAATAAGAAAAATCCAGAACTTATTCTTTGTGATGATAATGCCAAAAAATCTCAAGTTGGCTCATCTGTCTTTCTTTCTTTCCCTTATGTTGGTCATTAGAGGCTTCTTGACTTTTCTCTTCCCTATTTTGGATTTCTTTTTTTTTTTTTTTTGCGTAATGCAGATTTACTCTTGTTTTACTAGTAAATAAATAAAGCAAAAATTCTAGTAGTTTTCTGATAGAAATTATCTTGTTGCGATCCTATGAATCAGTTCAATTAAAACCTTAGATTCATACTAGAGCCACGATGATTGAGTCTCAAGCTAACCAAAAGGCAAGGGTTCTTCGAATAAGAACCGCTTGATGATCATTTATTGAATCCGTGTAATAACTCGACAAAATCGAGAGAAAAAAAAGTTGTCTTTTGGGCAAACAAAATTGGAAGGAAGAAAATTTCTTTTTTTATTAAAAACTACTTGAATTTTTTTCAGTCTGGTTGCGAGGTCTGAATAGTGAGTATGAATCATAGTTCCATTTTTTTTTCTTGATCCACTCTATCTATTTCGTGTTCCAGATACTAGAATAAAAAATATCCGACGAATTAGAATCATCTTGATAGAGATAACAGGCCCTTTCTATGTATTATCAATAGGATCCATTCTAACAAGTCACACACTCATATTCCAGAGATACCAAAACAAAAAAATTCCACGGTCGAACTACCAGAATGTCTAGAAATGTATAGCTTAAAGTAGAAAGGCTTTTTTGGATGGAAAAACAATGACTTCGTAGTTTTAGTTAGTAGAAACCTAATTCATTAAAATTCCGTCCAGTAAAACAGAAGAATTATAAATTTCTAAAATGATAGATAGGAATATCGCGAATAAAGCCATTGCGACCCCCATAAAAGGAGTAGTCCCCCAACCCGGAGCTACTTTCCCATATTCCGAATTCAAGGGTTTCAATAAACTACCTACGCGAGTTCGTCTTGGCCCAGGTCTAGAACTATCTTCAACGGTTTGTGTAGCCATAAATTCTATTTAATCATTGGTGTTGACTTTGTATACTATTCCGTTGTAGTTGTAAATACAAGATCTTTTCGTAGATCCATTGTAATCTTGAAATTCTATAAAAATGGAAACAGCAACTTTAGTCGCCATCTCCATATCTGGTTTACTTGTAAGCTTTACTGGGTATGCCTTATATACCGCGTTTGGGCAACCCTCTCAACAATTAAGAGATCCATTCGAAGAACACGGGGACTAATTGAAGTAAGAAGTCTCCCCATCTGGGAGACTTCTTACTTCAATGAAATTATTTCATTTTTTTAGTCGGAACCTTAGGTGGTTCTCGGAAGAAGATAGCGAAAAAAATTATCCCTAAAGTCGAAACTAAAAGGAACGTATAAACCAATGCTTCCATAGATTCGATCGTGGTTTATTTACAATTATAACTTCCACACCTATTCATTTGTCATTTGGGATCTTTTCCCATATAAAGATAAAGAAAGAAAAAGAGTCAAAGAAAGGATGGGAGATGTTTCCCATGTCAAATCAAAAAAGAGAGATGAAAGATACCATAGCAATGTGGTATCAGACTGCTTGTCTCCTTGTAGTTGGATCTCCAACTTTTTGGAATGTTCCAAATTCCACTTGAGCATCCAAGTCTGGATCAATACCAGCAAAAACATCTCGGAACAAGGTTCTAGCGCCATGCCAAATGTGTCCGAAAAAGAAGAGCAAAGCAAAGGTAGCATGACCAAAAGTGAACCAACCCCTTGGACTGCTGCGAAAAACACCATCCGATTTCAAAGTAGCCCGATCTAATTCAAAAATTTCCCCTAATTGGGAACGCCTCGCATATTTTTTTACAGTAGCAGGATCAGAATAACTTACTCCATTAAGTTCGCCACCATAGAACTCCACCGTTACACCTACTTGTTCAACACTATATTTGGATTCTGCTCTTCTAAAAGGAACGTCCGCTCTCACAATTCCCTCTTCATCTACCAAAACAACCGGAAATGTTTCAAAAAAAGTAGGCATACGGCGTACAAAAAGCTCGCGTCCTTCTTTATCTCTAAAGACGGGATGTCCTAACCATCCAACAGCTATTCCATCCCCGTTGTCCATTGAGCCTGCTCTGAATAATCCCCCCTTTGCCGGATTATTACCAATATAATCATAAAAGGCTAATTTTTCGGGAATTTTAGACCAAGCTTCTGATAAACTAAGATTTTCGGCTAACCCATCGCTAACTCTTCGATATATTTCTTGCTGAAAGTATCCCTGATCCCACTGATAACGAGTAGGCCCAAATAATTCGATTGGGGTAGTTGCTGACCCATACCACATAGTTCCGGCAACTACGAAAGCTGCAAAAAAAACAGCAGCGATACTACTGGAAAGTACAGTTTCAATATTGCCCATACGTAATCCTTTGTATAGACGTTGAGGCGGACGGACACTAAGATGGAATAGGCCCGCTAATATGCCCAATGTACCCGCAGCAATATGATGAGAAGCTATTCCCCCCGGAACAAAAGGATCAAAACCTTCTACACCCCACGCTGGATTTACAGCTTGTACTTTTCCAGTTAGTCCATAAGGATCGGACACCCATATCCCAGGACCATACAAACCCGTTACATGAAATGCGCCAAAGCCAAAGCAAGCCACCCCTGCAAGAAATAAATGAATTCCAAAGATCTTGGGCAAATCCAAAGAGGGTTTTCCTGTCCGCTCATCACAGAATATTTCTAGGTCCCAATATACCCAATGCCAGATAGCTGCCAAGAAACACAAGCCAGAAAACACAATATGCGCACCTGCCACACCTTCATAACTCCAAATACCCGGATTCGTTACAGTTCCTCCTGAAATACTCCAACCACCCCACGAATTGGTTATTCCTAAACGAGTCATGAAGGGAATTACGAACATACCTTGTCTCCACATTGGATCCAGAACAGGATCAGAGGGATCAAAAACCGCTAATTCATATAAAGCCATCGAGCCGGCCCAACCAGAAACTAAAGCTGTGTGCATTATATGCACCGAAAGCAATCGACCCGGATCATTCAATACAACAGTATGAACACGATACCAAGGCAAACCCATGGAAATACCCCTTTAGCAAAGAAAAATAGACACGATGTCGCTTTATTTTATCGCATTGGAAAAGACTATCTATATCCTATGTACCTAACCCCTCTAGGGGATTCTGTGTCAGAAAGCGTGAATATTTATTTCATTCCATTAAAAATAAGAAGCCAATTCTGTTCGTAAGAAGAAAGAGAAGCAGATCTATTCTATACTCGATAAGTGCCAATATGCAATGGGTAGCTTGGCCTATTTGGAAAAAACGAAGAATAGATCCCTATCCCTCTTTGTTTATCATTCCAATCACCGATTCCTTTTTCTTTATTCAATCTGTCTTACCTTCCTTATATGTATTATTTCAATCTACGTATTAATAGAATCTATAGTATTCATATAGAATAAGAAAAAAAAAATGAAGACAATAAACTGCGGATTCTTTCTTTCTCTTCCATTCTTACGTTTCCATATTAAAGTGTAGTTTTCTTACTTAAATTTAATAATATTAATCTAATATGCCCATTGGTGTTCCAAAAGTACCTTACCGGATTCCCGGAGATGAAGAAGCGACTTGGGTTGACTTATACAATGTTATGTATCGAGAAAGGACACTTTTTTTAGGTCAAGAGATTCGTTGCGAGGTCACGAATCATATTACAGGTCTCATGGTATATCTCAGTATAGAAGATGGAATTAGCGATATTTTTTTGTTTATAAACTCCCCAGGCGGGTGGCTAATCTCAGGAATGGCGATTTTTGATACGATGCAAACGGTGACACCAGATATATATACAATATGCCTCGGAATGGCTGCGTCCATGGCATCCTTCATTCTGCTTGGAGGCGAACCCACCAAGCGTATAGCATTCCCTCACGCGAGGATTATGCTTCACCAACCTGCTAGTGCTTATTATCGGGCAAGGACACCAGAATTTTTACTAGAAGTGGAAGAGTTACACAAAGTTCGCGAAATGATCACAAGGGTTTATGCCCTAAGAACAGGCAAGCCTTTTTGGGTTGTATCCGAAGACATGGAAAGGGATGTTTTTATGTCAGCAGACGAAGCCAAAGCTTATGGACTTGTCGATATTGTAGGGGATGAAATGATTGACGAGCACTGCGATACTGATCCAGTGTGGTTTCCAGAAATGTTTAAGGATTGGTAGTGGCCGGATTTCTTGTAAATTTATTTCAAACCTAAATTCAGGTTTTCTGCGATTTAATAGAAAATAGAAATACTTCATGATGATCAATCATCAGGTTAAGATCGATCTAAACCAATCCTTTTTTTTTTCTATATACATACGACATGCCAACGGTTAAACAACTTATTAGAAACGCAAGACAGCCAATACGAAATGCTAGAAAATCGCCCGCGCTTAAGGGATGTCCTCAGCGTCGAGGAACATGTGCTAGGGTGTATGTGCGACTCGTTCAGATCATGAGTTCAAACAAATAAGACAATTTTTGAAGTATCCATGATCGGTACCAATGAATAGGATAGAGCTTCTCTATCCTAGATTTCTATGGTATATGGAATTTCTGGTTTCCTTTGGTGCAAATCCAATCATCTAAATTGGAAATTAAGAAGCAATTCCCCCATTGGTAGAAAATGGTTATCCATTAAGCGGAGGAAATAGTAATAAAAAGAAAAAGGCTTATGCTCCTTTATCTTAAAAGAACGGACTAACAGGGTCAGCTACTTAGCCAACTTTCATAATTAAATGCCGTCACTGTATGGATAACTCTTATTGTGAAAAGAGCTATTTACTCTATAATGGATAGGTAGAGCCAAAGAATGTGAACTATACAAGTTCACAATACCTTTTGATGAAATGAAAGAAAGGGCTCCGGTGTATAGAGAGGGCCTCACCGTTTAAAAGGGAACCATAGAAACGATGGAACCCACTATTTTTTTGAGTATCGTTAGAATTTGTTATTTCTATGCGAAATAACTGAAGAGAATAGAATAAAAAATCGTGGTTGGGAAGGTTACAGTAGCAAAAGCCATTGGAATTAATATTTTATATATCGGAATAATTCGTTTTGTTATTAATGGGAAAAAGGATGGCTAAAAGAAGAGAAATCATTAGTTATTCATTAAGGTTAATTTGATTCAATGACCAGAGTTCCGCGAGGATATATAGCTCGGAGACGACGAACAAAAATGCGTTCATTTGCCTCAAACTTTAGAGGGGCTCATTTAAGACTTAATCGAATGATTACTCAACAAGTAAGAAGAGCTTTTGTTTCCTCTCATCGAGATAGAGGCAGGCAAAAGAGGGATTTTCGTCGTTTGTGGATCACTCGGATAAACGCAGCAACGCGGATATATAAAGTATTCGATAGTTATAGTAAATTAATACACAATCTGTACAAGAAGGAATTGATTCTTAATCGTAAAATGCTTGCACAAGTAGCTGTATCAAATCCAAATAATCTTTACACGATTTCCAATAAAATAAAGATCCTCAATTAAATGGATAAAAAAGTAATATACAGGAATAATTAAAACCGAATTCCCGGAGAGGGAACTCCGGGAAGATACAATAAATTAAGATTAAGTGGTAGGAATCAACGAGCATGTTGCAATAAATAAAAAAACTATTTATTCTTCCCCATTTTTCTTTCTTATAACAAACACAAGAATCAAAACTGGATTACTTTCTTTATATAGGTCTGGCCCTTTCGAATAAAACATCAACAATCGGAACTTAAGTTCCGATTGTTGTTTCTTAAATTCTGGTTGGAGTTTCTTAAGTTTCGATTGGAATTGAACTTTTGCGTTAATTGAGGAATATGTCTATTCTTTCTGGGTCTAGGACCAGTAATTATTGAAATTGACTGGGCTTGAAATTGCTTCTCATTCTCATAGTTACGAAATGGTAAGAAAGATAAAATACGAGCCTGTTTTATAGCAAGAGTAATTAATCGTTGTTGTTTCAAGGTTAATCTATTTATTCGTCTCGATAATATTTTTCCTTGTTCACTAATAAATCGATTAATTAAACTCATGTTTCTATAATCAATTCGATCCCCCGGGCCAATCCGAGGACGCCTACGAAAAGGTTGTTTGGATTTACGAAAAGTTTGCTTGGATTTACGAAAAGTTTGCTTGGATTTATGAAAAGTTTGCTTGGATTTATGAAAAGTTTGCTTAGATTTATGAAAAGGTTGTTTAGATGTATACATGATTTATTCTTTATTTTAAAATTTGAAAAAAAAAAATGGATTTCTTTATTTTATTAATTTTGGATCCAGAAGAAGTAGTCTTTCTTTGGTCCATATATTATTTGATTCATATTATTATTTGATTCATATATAGTATATGAATACCCTCTATACATATGAAATAATATCTACCTGAAATCAAATGAATTGATTTGTATTTTGTATTCTATCTATGTTCTATATATTAAATCTGTTCTTTGGAAAGATCGAACACACGATGCTCCTATTTTTTTATTTCGTCATGAGTCGTATGCTTGCGACAATAACGACAAAATTTTTTTAATTCTAATTGTCCGGGTGTATTGTGGCGATTCTTTTGAGTACTATATCTAGAAATCCCCGTCGATTCCTCATTGGCACCTTTTCGAACACAACTGATACATTCCAAAATAACTCTGATTCTAACACCTTTCCCCTTGGCCATGAACCTCCTTTCTTTTTTGGATTGACTTAACTTAATTCTTCTACTTATTCTGTTATTCTTCTATTTTGAATCCCAAGAAGAAGAATAAAATCCATTCGAATAAAAAATTTTTAAAATTCTTAAATTAAGTAATAAAAAATAGAGAAATAATTAAAGAATACAATCCTTGTCGAATTAGCAAGGATTTTGCTTCGAAATCCTTTCATTTAAGTAGCCAGCCCAGCCTCTTTCTATGCTCTGATTTCTGAGGCCTGACTTAGCTTGGATACCGCTTTTGATTGAATTTCTGTTTTCCAAAATGGGATTTGCCGAATTTTTCATGACTCTGAGGTTCAACCCAATCCATCTTTTCTTTCTTTTTCCTTCCTATACTAAAAAAAAAAGGATTGAAAAAGGGAAAATTTGCGTCATGTCACGAAGAATTCCTCGCATAGCAATAACTAGAATTAAAAAAAAGGGAATGACAAAGCATCTGGGAATAAACGATTAATTTCTATCAATAAACCTGCTAAAGCCCCAAACCATAGAGTACTTAGCACGGGCGCTACAGAGAGATATGTTTTTATATCCCGCATTGAAAATCCTCCTTCCTTATTGGAATACATATATGATCAGATACTCTTGCCCAAGATCATTTGTATTTCTTTTGTTTAGGCGAAATTCCTAACTAAAAAAACAAAATCAATATTCTATATATAGAATGAACGAATGAACGGTATAGACGAGATTTTCCTACCCCTAAAAAAGAAAAAGATGACCCCTTCTTCCTATACATTACCAAGGAATAGTAATCTTTCTTTTATAGGTGAAATTAGATAGGATTTTAGATGTATACCATTCCTTGATTATATGAGACCAAAAAGAAGAAATGACAAGAAGGTTCTATATAGATAGAGAAAGAGAAGAAAATTACGATGTGGAAAACAAGACAGGAATTGTGTACAATGCCATTATACAACAATTTGGAAAAGGGATGTAGCGCAGCTTGGTAGCGCGTTTGTTTTGGGTACAAAATGTCACAGGTTCAAATCCTGTCATCCCTACCTATTACTTCTTTCTTCTTTATGGGCAGTAGCGAGGAGATCAATTAAAGTGGGTATAACTTGAATTTGTGGATACTATACGTACGTGAGACACGTTAGGAGTAGAAAAGGGTTTTCTTTTTGAATGAAAGCGCTCTTAGTTCAGTTCGGTAGAACGCGGGTCTCCAAAACCCGATGTCGTAGGTTCAAATCCTACAGAGCGTGATTCCATCTATCTTATGTCGAAGCAGAGTAAAATAACTTAACAAAACAAAGTTGAATTGCAACTCCAATTTGACCTCCTCTCTGGTCTGGAGGAGGTCAATCAAAAAAGAAATATTACTCAATCAAAGATCCAACTGATCCCCACGTCTGTATTGCAAATACGCAGTCACGAATAATCCCGCTAAAGTAATAGGAATTAGGCCTAAGACGATTCCAAATAGAAAAACTTCAATCATTTCGATTTGTTCGAGGGGATAAAAAAAAAGAGGTACGATCTATCCCTAAATAGTAGTCTAAATTATCCACGAATCTCAATGACCAAGAAAAGAATTGATAATTAGTGTGGAAAAGAGTCGTAGAATACCAGGAATCCAAAAGAAAGATTTTTATTTTCTGACTTATTCATTCAATTCATTTCAAATAAGACGTATCTTGTTCAAGCCAATAAATAGAGCTGGGGTTATAGTTAAAGCAGCCAGTAGAAAACCGAAATAACTAGTTATAGTAAGCATGAAAGGGTTAAATTCCATTTATTTTTTTACTACACTACATATGTTGGTAAAGCACTTACCTAAGTTATGGAAAATTCATAATTCATCGGTTATTTTAGATAATACTAAAAAACAAGATAGAGTGAGATACAGAAGTGTAAAAGAAAATCGATTCATCAGATGGGACATGAGTCTCTAATTCCGAATCAAGAGATTTGTTGTGGAATCTGTCAGTTCTTTAAAGTAATAATATTAAGAACTAGATCATCTAACCCCATTGAAAAATTAAATTGGATTTTCGGGAGAATTTTGGAATATAAGATAAATAAAGAATTGAAACAGTCGAATATTCCCCTATTCCTTCTTATTTTAACTGATTGTATTCCATATGGAATAAGAGGAGAAGAAAAGCATTCCACGACCCCCCGAGCAAGGGGCCCCTTAAAAAAAGGAAAGCTCTTCCTTGAATTTACTTTATTTTTATTCCTTTTTCGAACCCCAACCAAAGTTGATTCGAAGACGAGTCACTTCAATTATCCTTTTAAGTTCTATCTTCTGTCTTTCCCTATTTCATCTCGTAAAGTTCCACGCTTGCAGTTTAGTCAAGAAAGTTAGACCTAATCCAACAAACAAGGCAAGGATTGATTACGAATCTTGATTCTTCAAAGAATGTTTTCTTTCTCTCATAACAGATTATCCACTATTCGATTTTCTATTTATTAGATATTATATTATGCTAACCAATTAAATTCCTTAAAGGGAAAGGTTGGATTCGAAGAAAACTTTTAACTAAAAAGGGATAGATTTCGCATATACTTGTCCTTATATTGTGTCAGTATGAGAATATCTTTCCTAAATTATTTATCCAAACCTATTGATCATTAACTTGGATTTTCCCAAGATCTTGGCCGCTATTCCGAATTATTCTACTAATCCGAAGCCAATGAAAATAAGCAGGACCCCCAAAAATTGGGGGTTTTCTATTGATGCCTTGAATA